TTATTAATTAAAATAACATCAATTACGCATATAGACAATGACTAAAAAAGTCTGTAGTTAAATTTTCTCAGCATTTCACTAAAAATTTTTTAACAAAAATTTATAGAATCAATATCATATAATATTTATATATATATCAGAAATTCTTAAAATTAATAAAATTTATTAATATATAATAATATTTAAATATATTCATTTATATAAAATAATAAATACATATATATATATAAATATTTTATAATATATAATTTAAATTTATATGATAATATAAATATTATTATATAATAAATAGATCAAAAATAACAAATGCTTAATAAAAATAAAAAAAAAAAGAATATATAAAATATAAAATAAATATAAATACATAAGTCATTGATTTATTTATTAACACTATATAAATATTTTATTAATATTAATAACTTATAAATATGTATATATAATAGATTTATTTATATATAAATATATATATATATGTACATCCAATATTAAATATTTATTAAGAAATTTTAAAATTTAAAAAAATACCTTATAAAACATGTTTTTTCTTAAATTAGTTTTTCTTTTTTTTTTAAAAATAAAAAAAAAAAAAAAAGAAAACCTAATTTAAGGACCATATTTTATGATTATTAATTTTTATATTTAAGAATTTTTTTTTGATAATAAATATATTTGAATATATTTAAAATAAATTATACTAAGTATTACTAAAAAAAATTATTACTAAAATATAGCAAAATTGGCTATAGATAGTTTTTATACTATTTATTTTTAAGCCAAAAATAATTATTTAACTATTCTATAAATATCATTATTCTAATAATTAAAATTAAGTTATATTATTTTATATAATTACTAATAATTATTTAACTACTTATATTTAATTAATAAAAATAAAATTGTACCGATATATAGTTTTTATATAATAAGTATAAAGTATAAATGTGAGGATGTTTATATTTTATAGAATAATATTATTAAATAATTATATTTATTAATAAATATTATTTTTAAAATTTAATTTAATGTTATTTTATTTATTTAATTACTATTAAAAACTTTATTAGTTAATTTTTTACTTTAATAATATAAATACTTTAATATTAATTCAAAATTTTAATAAGCGTGGTGAGAAACGTTTTTTTCTTTTTTTTTAAGCTGTAGATTAAACACAAAAATTTGTGAAAAATTTTAGTCTTAAAATTTTATATATTAAGTTTATTTTATAATTCAAAAAATATTATTATACAATAAATTATTTATCTATTATATAATATAATTATATATATATATATATACTTATTTTATATTTATATAATAATTATTATTTTATTAAAAATTAAATTAATTTAAAATTTTTAAATACATAGTATTTATTTTAATTAATTATTTTTATAATTAAATAAATTTAATTAAATAAAAGTTTTATTTTAGCTTAAAATTTATTTAATTTATATTTTATATGTAAATTTTTGTACGGATTATAATTATTCTAAAAGAATAATTAAAGTATTTTATTCGCAGTATTTAATATTATAAATAAAAGAAATTTTGATTTAGTAATAAATTTTATTATAGGATAAATTTGTGCCAGCATCTGCGGTTATACAAATTATAAAAATAAATTGTATTAGTTTGTAGTTAATTTGTTATTAATTAGAATAAAAATTAAATTTTTAGGTTAAATTTTAAATTTATTATTATTTTAATTTTAATTTAGTAAAGCTATAAAATTTTTAATATAAACTAGGATTAGATACCCTATTATATAAAATATAAAATTTAAAACTTAGGTATTAATAGTTATGTTCTTTAAACTTAAAAAATTTGGCGGTGTTTTAATCTATTTAGAGGAACCTGTTCCGTAATTGATAATCCACGTTAAATTTTACTAAATTTTACTAAATTTGTATACCGTCGTTATCAGATTATCTTATAAGAGAATAATATTCATAAATTTTAATTAAATTTTATTTCAGATCAAGGTGCAGTTTATAATTTAGAGGAAATGGGTTACAATAAAAATATTTTTGGATAAATTTTTGAAATAAAGTTTTTAAATTGGATTTAATAGTAATTTTAATTAAATTATTAAAATGATTTTAGTTCTAAAACATGTACATATCGCCCGTCGCTCTTTCTTTTAAAGAAAGATAAGTCGTAACAAAGTAGATGTACTGGAAAGTGTATCTAGAATGATCAAATTAGAGCTTGAATAGTTAAGCATTTCATTTACATTGAAAAGTTATCGTGCAATTCGTTTAATTTGATTAATATAAAATTATTAATTTTTTTAATTAATTTAATTTTTAATAAAAATAATTTTAAATTTTTAAGTTTTTGTATAATTTATAAATTAAATAATTTTAATAATAATATATTTGTATAGTAATAGATATTTGAAATATTTTTTTTATTATTTAAAAAGTAAATTTCATTTATTGTACCTTTTGTATCAGGGTTTATTAAATAAAATTTTAAAATTAAAATTTCTCGAATTTAAAAGAGTTAAAATTATATAAAATATATTGTGGTATAATTATTTTAAATATAATTTTAGTAATGAAATGTTATTCGTTTTTAAATATATCTAGTTTTTTAAGAAATGAATTTAATTCATATATTTAATTAAATTAATTTAATTATTAAATTTTAATTTATTTAAATATAAAAATTTTTAGGGATGAGCTTAAAAGTTTTGATTTATAAATATAATTACTTTATAAAAATTAATAGAATTAGAAATTTTTATTTATAAATAAAATGTTATAATTAATTTTTGTTTAATATTAATTTTTTTTATATTTTAAATTTATTATTAAAATAATATTTTTAATTATTAAAATATGTAATAATGATAAAATTAGTATTAATTTATTTATAAATAAAAAGTTTATTTAGATAAAAATAAGGAATTCAGCAAATATAATACTCACCTGTTTATCAAAAACATGTCTTTTAGATTATAATTTAAAGTCTAACCTGCCCACTGATTTAATTATTTAAAGGCCGCAGTATTTTGACTGTGCAAAGGTAGCATAATCATTTGTCTTTTAATTGAAGGCTGGAATGAATGGTTGAATGAAGTATTAACTGTCTCATTTTTATAAATTAAGAATTTAGCTTTTTAATCAAAAGGTTTAAATAAAATTAAAAGACGAGAAGACCCTATAGATTTTTATATTAAATTATTATAATTTTATTAAGTAATAAATTTTATAATTATATAATTTAATATTTGATTGGGGTGATTAAAAAATTTAATAAACTTTTTTTTTTATTTAAACATTAATATATGAATTATTGATCCAATAATATTGATTAAAAGATTAAATTACCTTAGGGATAACAGCGTAATTTTTTTAGAGAGTTCTTATCGATAAAAAAGATTGCGACCTCGATGTTGAATTAAAGGTTATTTTTAAATGCAGAAGTTTAAAGTTTAGGTCTGTTCGACCTTTGAATCTTTACATGATTTGAGTTCAGACCGGTGTAAGCCAGGTCGGTTTCTATCTTTAATTAAATAAAATATTTTAGTACGAAAGGACCAAATATTTAAAATAATTTTTTTATTATGAATATTATTAATTATTACTTTGGCAGATTAGTGTATTGAATTTAGAATTCAAATATGTTATTATTAACAAGTAATACTTGTATATATTAGATATTTTTATAAATATTTTTAGTAGTTTATTATTAATTATTTGTGTATTAGTTGGAGTAGCTTTTTTAACTTTATTAGAACGTAAGGTTTTAGGATATATTCAAATTCGTAAGGGACCTAATAAGGTAGGATTTTGTGGGATTCCTCAACCTTTTTGTGATGCTATTAAATTATTTACTAAGGAACAAACTTATCCAATTGTGTCTAATTATTTAATATATTATGTTTCTCCTATTATTAGATTATTTTTATCTTTAGTAATTTGAATAATTTTTCCTTATTTAAGAAATTTGTTTAATTTTAATTTAGGTTTATTATTTTTTTTATGTTGTACTAGAATAGGTGTGTATACAGTAATAATTGCTGGTTGATCTTCTAATTCTAATTATGCTTTATTAGGAGGTTTACGAGCTGTTGCTCAAACTATTTCTTATGAAGTGAGAATAGCTTTATTATTATTATGTTTTGTTATTTTAATTGGTAGATTTAATTTAATTGATTTTGAAATTTATCAAAAAAATATTTGATTTATATTTTTAACTTTTCCTTTAATATTAATATGATTATCTTCTTCTTTAGCTGAAACTAACCGTACTCCATTTGATTTTGCTGAAGGTGAATCAGAATTAGTTTCTGGATTTAATGTAGAATATAGAAGAGGAGGATTTGCTTTAATTTTTTTAGCTGAATATGCAAGTATTTTATTTATAAGTATATTATTTTCTGTGATTTTTTTAGGATCTGGAATTTTTTCTTTATTTTTTTATATAAAGTTAACTTTTATTTCTTTTGTATTTATTTGAGTTCGGGGTACTTTACCACGATATCGTTATGATAAATTAATATATTTAGCTTGAAAAAGTTATTTACCTGTTACTTTAAATTATTTATTATTTTTTGTTTGTATTAAGCTTTATTTAATAACTAATTTATTTTAGTTAAATTTATTTAGTATATTAAATAAATTAATAATAAGTATAATTTATTATCTTATGTTTTCAAAACATATGCTTATTCAAGCTCATTAATTTAATAAATTAATTTATCTCATATTTTATGAATAATAGGATTAATTAAGAAATATATAAAATATAATACTGTTAATACTTGTCCTAACATAATATATGGGTCTTCAACTGGTCGAGCTCCAATTCATGTTAATAATAAAATAATAGCTACTATAAATCAAAATAAAATTTGGTTAATTGGATAAAATTGTAATCCTTGAAAATTTCTTATAAAATAAAAAGGTATAATTATTAAGATAGCAATAGATATAACTAGAGCGATTACACCTCCTAATTTATTAGGAATTGATCGAAGAATTGCATAAGCAAATAAGAAATATCATTCTGGTTGAATATGAACTGGAGTTACTAAAGGGTTAGCTGGAATAAAATTATCAGGATCACCTAATATATAAGGATTTCATAATGAAATATAAATTAATGCTATAATTATAATTAAAAATCCTACTATATCCTTAAAAGAAAAATATGGGTGGAACGGAATTTTATCAATATTATTTTTAATTCCTAAAGGATTATTAGATCCAGTTTGATGTAAAAATAATAAATGAATTATTGTTGCAGCTGCAACAATGAATGGTAATAAAAAATGAAAAGTAAAAAATCGTGTTAAAGTAGCATTATCAACAGCGAATCCTCCTCATAATCATTGAACTAATATAGTTCCTAAATATGGGATAGCTGATAATAAATTAGTAATTACTGTTGCCCCTCAAAAAGATATTTGTCCTCAAGGTAACACATATCCTATAAAGGCAGTTCCTATAACTAAGAATAAAATAATTACTCCTACTATTCATGTATGTATATATAAATATGAACCATAATATAATCCTCGTCCAATATGTATATAAATACAAATAAAAAAAAATGATGCTCCATTAGCATGTAAAGTTCGTAATAGTCATCCGTAATTTACATCACGAATAATATGAGTTACTCTATTGAAAGCTAATTCAATATTAGCTGTATAGTGTATAGCTAAAAATAGTCCTGTTAAAATTTGAATTACTAAACATAATCCTAGTAATGAACCAAAATTTCATCATGTTGAAATATTTGAAGGAGTAGGTAAATCTACTAAAGCATTATTAGCAATTTTAAATAAAGGATGTCTAGATCGTATAGGTTTATTCATTAATTTTTTTGACGTAAAGGTCCATATGAAATATCAGTAATTTTAACAACAATAATTAAAGTTAAAAGTAAATAATTAATAACTATTATTGTGATATTTATTGTAGGATTATTATATAATTTAATTAAATTATAAGCATTTTCATCATTAATTATTAATCTATTAATTGATGTTATTTCAAAATTTTTGATTAAAAATAAAAAATTATCATAAAAATAACTTATTATTAATATTAATATAAAAATAAATATTGTAATAATAAAATTATTAATTCTTAAGTTAAATAATTCATTTGAAGCTAAACTTGTTATATAAATAAATAAAATTAATATTCCTCCAATTATAACTAAAAATAAAATATAAGAAAATCAATAAGTATAATATATTATACCACATAATAAAGATACTAGGATAGTTTGAATTAATAATATTAATCCTATAGATAAAGGATGTGTTATTAAGATAAAATTTATTGCAATTATAATTCTTGTAATAAAAATAATTTGATTAATATCAGAAAATAGTTTAATTAAAATAATAATTTTGGAGATTATTGATAAAGATATATCTTTTTTTCTGAAGTTTTAAAAGAAAAATTCTTATTTTTGATTTACAAGACCAAGGTTTTTGTTAAACTATTAAAACTAATGTTAATTTTTTTAAATATTATTTTATCTATTATCATTTTTGTTTCTGGTATTTTAGTATTTTCTATAAAGCGTAAACATTTATTATGTACACTTTTAAGATTAGAATTTATTGTTTTAAGATTATTTTATTTAATTTTTAATTATTTATTAAATTATGACTATGAAATATTTTTTTTAATAATTTTTTTAGTTTTTAGAGTTTGTGAAGGTGTTTTAGGTTTATCAATTTTAGTAAGAATAGTCCGTACTCATGGTAATGATTATTTTCAATCTTTTAATATTTTACGATGTTAATAATTATTTTTGGTTTATTATTTATAATTCCTTTATGTTTTTTAAATAATATTTATTGATTGGTTCAGTTATTATTATTTTTAATAAGATTTATTTTTATATTTTTTGTTGTCAATACAAGTATATTTCAAGAAATAAGTTATTTTTTGGGTATAGATTTAATTTCTTTTGGTTTAATTTTATTAAGATTTTGAATTTGTGTATTAATATTAACCGCAAGTGAATCAATTAATCGGGTTGATTATAGTAAAAATTATTTTTTATTAAATATTTTAGTTTTATTAATTTTATTAATTTTAACTTTTAGTTCAATAAATTTATTTTATTTTTATTTATTTTTTGAAAGAAGTTTAATTCCTACATTGTTCTTAATTATTGGATGAGGTTATCAACCTGAACGATTACAAGCTGGAGTTTATTTATTATTTTATACTTTATTAGCTTCTTTACCTATATTAGTAGGTATTATGTATTTATATAATACTAATAATAGTCTATTATTTTTTATATTAAATATAAATTATACTAATTATTTATTTTATTTTTGTATAATAATAGCTTTTTTAGTAAAGATACCTATATTTTTAGTTCATTTATGATTACCAAAGGCCCATGTAGAAGCTCCTATTTCGGGTTCTATAATTTTAGCAGGTATTATATTAAAATTAGGAGGATACGGGATATTACGAGTTTTTAGATTATTATTAAGAATAGGATTAAAATTAAATTTTATTTTTATAACTATTTCATTAATAGGAGGATTTTTAGTAAGTTTAATTTGTTTACGTCAAATTGATTTAAAGTCTTTAATTGCTTATTCATCTGTAGCTCATATAAGTATAGTAATTTCTGGTATTATAACTTTAATATATTGAGGTTATTATGGTTCGTATACATTAATAATTGCTCATGGATTATGTTCATCTGGTTTATTTTGTTTAGCAAATATAAGTTATGAACGAACAGGTAGACGAAGATTATTAATTAATAAGGGAATAATAAATTTTATACCTAGAATAACTTTATGATGATTTTTATTAAGTTCTTCTAATATAGCGGCTCCTCCATCATTAAATTTATTAGGAGAAATTTTTTTATTAAATAGATTAGTTAATTGATCATGAGTTTCTATAATTATACTATCATTATTATCTTTTTTTAGAGCAGCTTATTCTTTATATTTATATTCTTATAGACAACATGGTGAGATATACTCAGGTTTATACAGAAGTATAAATGGTAATATTCGTGAATTTTTATTATTAATATTACATTGAGTTCCTTTAAATTTATTAATTGTTAAAAGAGATTTATGTCTTTTATGATTATATTTAAATAGTTTAATAAAAAATATTGATTTGTGGTGTCAATGATATGAGTAATCATTTTAAATAATTTTATCTATTTGTTTTAAATTTTTTATTTTTTTAATATTTATTTCTTTAAATTTTTTTTTTTTAAGATTATACTTTATTATTAATGATTTAGTAATTTTTATTGAATGAGAAATTATTAGAGTTAATAGATCATCAATTGTTATAACATTATTATTTGATTGAATAAGTTTATTATTTATAAGATTTGTATTATTTATTTCTTCAAGTGTTATTTATTATAGTGATGAGTATATACATGGAGATATTAATTTAAATCGATTTATTATATTAATTTTAATATTTGTTATATCAATAATATTTTTAATTATTTCACCTAATTTAATTAGAATTTTATTAGGTTGGGATGGATTAGGTTTAGTTTCATATTGTTTAGTTATTTATTATCAAAATGTAAAATCTTATAATGCTGGAATATTAACAGCGTTATCTAATCGAGTAGGTGATGTAGCTTTATTAATAGCAATTGCTTGAATATTAAATTATGGTAGATGAAATTACATTTTTTATTTAGACAGAATAAATAATAATTTTGAAATACAAATTATTTCGGTATTAGTTGTTTTAGCAGCTATAACAAAAAGAGCTCAAATTCCTTTTTCAGCTTGATTACCAGCTGCTATAGCTGCTCCAACTCCTGTTTCTGCTTTAGTTCATTCTTCAACTTTAGTAACAGCTGGAGTTTATTTATTAATTCGTTTTAATAACTTATTTGTTAATACATGAATTAGTCAAAGTTTATTATTAATTTCTGTATTAACTATATTTATATCAGGATTAGGGGCTAATTATGAGTTTGACTTAAAAAAAATTATTGCTTTATCTACCTTAAGTCAATTAGGATTAATAATAAGAATTTTATGTTTAGGTTATCCTAGAATAGCTTTTTTTCATTTATTAACTCATGCTTTATTTAAGGCATTATTATTTATATGTGCTGGTTCAATTATTCATAATATAAAAAATGTTCAAGATATTCGTAAAATAGGAAGATTAGTTTTAATATTACCTATAACTATTTCATGTATAAATATTTCAAATTTAGCTTTATGTGGGATACCTTTTTTAGCTGGATTTTATTCTAAGGATTTAATTTTAGAATTAGTTATAACTTCAAATATTAATATTTTAATTTTTTTCTTATATTTTTTATCAACTGGTTTAACTGTAATATATTCATTTCGATTAACATATTTTTGTATTTTAGGAACATTTAATTTTATATCTTTAAATAGAGTTAATGATTCTTATTATATTATATTAAAGGGTATATTAGGTTTATTATTTTTAACAATTATAGGAGGAAGTATATTAAATTGATTAATTATTCCAACTCCTGTAATAATTTGTTTACCTTTAAAATTAAAGCTTTTAACTTTAATAGTTATTTTAATTGGAGCTTATTTAGGCTATGAATTATATCAATACAAAATTAGTTGAAATATACAAGTTATAAAGAATTATTTATTAACAAATTTTGTTGGTAATATATGATTTATACCAAATATTTTTACAATTGGTGTAAATAAAATATTTTTAGTTTTAGGTTATAAGGTTATTAAAAATATTGATCAAGGATGAAATGAATATTTAGGAGGGCAATCAATTTATTATTATTTAAAAAATAATTCTCTAAAGAATGAATTATTTATAAGAAATGAATTTAAGATTCATTATTTATTTTTTGTAATTATAATTATTATATTATTAATAATATGATTATTTATTTATTTAAATAGCTTAAATTTTAAAGCGTGACACTGAAGATGTTAATATGATAATTTTATCTTTAAATATAAAAATATTTATAAAAAATAAATTTTTTATTTTTACAATGAAAATGTAAGGTTTTTATTAAACTATATAAATAAGAAATATTAATGGAATTTCACCACTAAAGAAAAAAGTTAGCAGCTTTTTCTTGAATTTCATATTTCTTTAATTGGTATAATTTATACAATAATATCATTAACAGTGATATACCTCTATTTTGGTTTCAATTAAAAGTAAGGGTTTAATAACCTAAGATTAGGTCGAAACTAATTGCAATTTATCGCTTCATACTTAAGATAAATTGAATAATCAATATCTTTTGAATGCAAATCAAATGTTAATTTAACTATTATCCTAATTAGTTCATTCTAATGCTCCTTGATTTCATTCATGGTATAATCCTATTAATAAAATTAATAAAAAATAAATGGAGATAGTTGTTCATAAAATTAAATTTGATATATTTATAATTATAATAATAGGTAGAATTAAAGCGATTTCTACATCAAATACTAAGAAAATAATAGCAATTAAAAAAAAATGTAAAGAAAAGGGTAAACGAGCTGAACATTTAGGGTCGAATCCACATTCAAAGGGTGAGTTTTTTTCACGATCATAAAATGTTTTTTTTGATAAAATTGATGCTAAAGTTATAGTAATTAAAGCAATTAATATAATAATTGAAGTTATTAATAATATTATTAAAATTATTTATACTAAAAATATTTAGTCCTTTTGATTGGAAGTCAAATATACTTATATACTATATAAATTAACTACCTCATCAGTAAATAGAAATGTATAAAAATAATCAAACTACGTCAACAAAATGTCAGTATCAAGCTGCTGCTTCAAACCCGAAATGATGATTAGTTGAAAAATGAAAATTAATATGTCGAATTAAACATACTAATAAGAAAGTTGTTCCAATTAATACATGAAGTCCATGGAATCCAGTTGCTATAAAGAATGTTGATCCATATACTGAGTCGGCAATTGTAAAAGGAGATTCAATGTATTCAAATCCTTGTAAAATTGAAAAATAAATACCTAAAATTACAGTAAAAAATAATCCTTGAGTAGTTTGAGTATAATTATTACTTATTAAAGCATGATGTGCTCATGTAATTGTAATTCCAGAAGATAATAAAATGATTGTATTTAATAAAGGAATTTCTAATGGGTTAAATGCAGTAATTCCTGCGGGAGGTCATGTTATTCCAATTTCAACAGAAGGAGATAAACTACTATGAAAAAAAGCTCAAAAAAATCTTACAAAAAAGAATACTTCAGAAATAATAAATAAAATTATTCCTCATCGTAATCCATTAGTTACAGAAATTGTATGTAATCCTTGATAAGTTCCTTCTCGAGTTACATCACGTCATCATTGATATATAGTTAATAAAGTAATAATATTACCTAGAATTAATAAAGAATTATCATATATATGAAATCATTTAACAATTCCTGTAGTAGTAATTAATGCTCCTAAAGCTCCTGTTAATGGTCAAGGGCTATAATCAACTAAATGGTAAGGGTGATTAGAATGTGTTGACATTAATTTACTTCTCTAGAATATAGAGTTCTAAGAACTGCAAAAACGTAAGATTGAATAATAGCTACAGCTGATTCTAAAGTTAATAATGCAATTTGAGTAATTAATAAAACATTAATTAAAATTATATTTATTGATGGACCAGTTGAACCTAATAATGTTAAAAGTAAATGTCCAGCAATTATATTAGCAGCTAATCGTACTGCTAAAGTTCCTGGTCGAATAATATTACTAATAGTTTCAATACAAACCATAAAAGGTATTAAAACACTTGGAGTACCTTGAGGTACTAAATGAGTAAATATATGATTTGTATTATTAATTCATCCATATAATATAAAGCTTATTCATAAAGGAAGAGCTAATGCTAAAGTTATAGCTATATGACTAGTACTAGTAAAAATATATGGAAATAATCCTATAAAATTATTAAATACAATTATTGTAAATATACTAATAAAGATAAAAGTACTCCCTACATGACCAGAAGTACCTAATAAAGTTTTAAATTCCTTATGTAAAGTAATTAAAATATTATTTCATAATATTGAGAATCGATTTGGTATTAATCAATACATATATGGAATAATTATTAATCCTAATAATGAACTTAATCAATTTAGTGATAAATTAAAATTAGTAGAAGGATCAAATATTGAAAATAAATTTGTTATCATTTTCAGTTTAAGGAAATTTTAGAAAAACTTTTTTTTCTAGCTGATGGATTTTTGTAAATAATAATAAAATAATTATAAATACAAAATAGTAGTAATAAAGTAACAAAATAAATAAATAATAAAATTCATCTAAGAGGGCTTATTTGTGGAATCAAAAAGTATCAATTTTTTGATAATTTAAACATGACATATTTATGTTATAATTTAACTAACTTTTTCATTAGAAGTAATTGCTACTTTACTATAAAATGGTTTAAGAGACCAGTACTTGCTTTCAGTCATCTAATGAATTAATTATTAGACTTAATTCAAGTAATAAAGTTATTTATAGGAATTGATTCAATAACAATAGGTATAAAACTATGATTAGCTCCACAAATTTCTGAACATTGACCAAAAAATAAACCTGGTCGATTAATAAAAAAACTAGTTTGATTTAATCGTCCTGGAGTTGCATCAATTTTAATACCTAATGCTGGGACAGTTCAAGAATGTAAAACATCAGCAGCAGTTACTAAAATTCGAATTTGAGAATTTATAGGTAATACAGTTCGGTTATCAACATCTAATAATCGAAATTCATTTATATTTAAATCATTGGTAGGAATTATGTAAGAATCAAATTCTACATTTAAAAAGTCAGAATATTCATACTTTCAATATCATTGATGACCAATAGTTTTTAATGTAATAGCAGGATTATCAATTTCATCTAATAAATATAATAAACGTAATGAAGGTAATGCAATAAAAATTAATGTAATTGCAGGTAAGATAGTTCAAATTACTTCAATAGTTTGCCCTTCAAGTAAAAATCGATTAGTAAATTTATTAAAAAATAAAGTAATTATTAGGTATCTAACTAAAATTGTGATTATTGTTAAAATTAATAAAGTGTGATCATGGAAGAAAATTAATTGTTCTATTAAAGGTGATGCTCTATTTTGAAGAGAAAATTTTGATCATGTTGCCATTTTCTAATAAAAGAAATTTCTTTATATATAATGCTTAAAATTATTGCACTAATCTGCCATATTAGAAATTAGTTAAAATTGGTAATTCTGAATAACTGTGTTCAGCAGGTGGGTAAGTTTGTAATCATTCAATTGAAGTTGGTAATTGAATAGAAAATAAAACAGCTCGTTTACTTACTATACTTTCTCATAAAATAAATAAGAAAAATAATACAGCAATAAATCTAACTAATGATCCAATTGATGAAATTACATTTCATGAAGTGTATGCATCAGGGTAATCTGAATATCGACGAGGTATTCCTGCTAATCCTAAGAAATGTTGAGGGAAAAAAGTTAAATTTACTCCAATGAATATAATAAAAAATTGAATTTTTAATCAAAATGAATTTATTGTTAGACCAGTAAATAAAGGGTATCAATGAACAAATCCTGCTATAATAGCAAATACTGCTCCTATAGATAAAACATAATGGAAATGAGCAACTACATAATAAGTATCATGTAAAATAATATCAATTGAAGAATTAGCTAATACAACTCCTGTTAAACCTCCAACTGTGAATAAAAATACAAATCCTAATCTTCATAATAAAGCAGGACTGTAAGTAAATTGTGATCCATGTAAAGTAGCTAATCATCTAAATACCTTAATTCCTGTAGGTACAGCAATAATTATAGTAGCAGATGTAAAATAAGCTCGTGTATCAACATCTATTCCAACTGTAAATATATGGTGTGCTCATACAACGAATCCTAATAATCCAATTGCTAGTATAGCATAAATTATTCCTAATGAACCAAAAGTTTCCTTTTTACCACTTTCTTGAGCAATAATATGACTAATTATTCCAAATCCTGGTAAAATTAAAATATAAACTTCAGGGTGTCCGAAAAATCAGAATAAGTGTTGGTATAAAATAGGATCTCCTCCTCCCGCAGGATCGAAGAATGAAGTATTAAGATTTCGATCTGTTAATAGTATAGTAATAGCTCCCGCTAAAACTGGAAGAGATAATAATAATAATAATGCTGTAATAACTACAGATCAAACAAATAAAGGTATTCGATCAAGAGTTATATAATTTAATCGTATATTAATTACAGTAGTAATGAAATTTACTGCACCTAGAATAGAAGATACACCAGCTAAATGTAATCTAAAAATAGCTAAATCAACTGATGCACCTGCATGAGCAATATTAGCAGATAAAGGAGGATAAACTGTTCATCCAGTTCCAGCTCCATTTTCTACTATACTTGAAGCTAAAAGTAATATTAAAGAAGGAGGTAATATTCAAAAACTTATATTATTTATCCGAGGGAAAGCTATATCTGGTGCAGCTAATATTAAAGGTACTAATCAATTTCCAAAACCTCCAATAACAATTGGTATAACTATAAAGAAAATTATAATAAATGCATGTGCAGTTACAATTACATTGTAAATTTGGTCATCTCCAATTAATGAACCTGGTTGACCTAATTCAGCTCGAATTAATAAACTTAATCTAGTTCCTACTAAACCTGATCAAATTCCGAAAATAAAATATAATGTTCCAATATCTTTATGGTTAGTTGAAAATAATCATTGTCGCGATGGTAAAATGGCTGATAATAGGCAATAAACTGTAAATTTATTTATGAGATTAGTCTCTTTTACTAAAATATAAGATTTAAAGAATTTTCTATATTTATAACTTTGAAGGTTATTAGTTTAATTAACTTAAAATCTTATATTCAATAATGATTTTAAATTGCAAATTTAAAGGTAAATATTTTTATATTTTAAGATTTAAAAAATTATGTATAATAATCTAATTACAGGTAATCCTATTAAAGAAAAAAAATTTAAAATTAAAACTCAATTTATATTTAATTCATTAAAATAAATTCATTTTAATTGAGTATAATTAATTATTAAGGCTGAATAAATTATTCGGATGTAGTAAAATAAAGTAATTAAAGTAAAAATTACTATAATTGAAATCAAAAATAGGTTGCTATTTGATAAAGATTGAATAATTAATCATTTAGGTATAAATCCTGTAAAAGGTGGTAAACCCCCTAATGATAATATATTTGAAAAAATAATTATTTTTAATACTGGGTTATAATTACTTAGAGAATATAATTGTTTTGTAAAAAATAAATTATATTTATTAAATAATAGTACTATTGAAAGAAGAATTACGGTGTATATAATAAAATAAATTATTCAATAATAAATAGAGATAGCTAAACCACTTAGTAATCATCCTAAATGGTTAATTGAAGAATAAGCTATTATCTTACGAAGACTAGTTTGGTTGATACCTCCAATTGACCCAATAATAATTGATAAAATTCTAATAATTAAAGAATAATTAAAAATTAAACAGTATGAAATCAATACCATAGGAGCAATTTTTTGTCAAGTTATTAGAATAAATCTTATAAATCAAGTTAAACCTTCCATTATTTCTGGGAATCAGAAGTGAAAAGGTGCGGCTCCTATTTTTAATATTAAAGCTGAATTTAAAACTCAATTTAATAATGAGTTATCAAAATAAATATTTTCTAAAGATAGAAGTATAATTCTAAATAATAGGATAGAAGATGCTAAAGCTTGAGTTAAAAAATATTTTAAAGCTGATTCAGTTGACAATGAATTTTTTAAGTTAATTAAAAGAGGAATGAAAGATAAAAGATTAATTTCTAATCCTATTCAAGCACCTAGTCAAGAGTTTGAAGAAATAGAAATAATTGTCCCTATAATTAATGTTGAAAAAAAAATTATGTTTGAAATATTTTTTAAAATTAAAAAGAAAAGGGGTAGGGGGACCTTTATAAGCGGGGTATGAACCCAATAGCTTATTTAGCTTATCTTTTTATTTTTAATTACATTTTAGTATATGATGTACTTAAATTTTTGATATTTAATGAAATGGTTTAATTCCATTAGATGTAATTTATTAATGTGTATTAATACATATTATATTAATTTGCATATTTTTATTTATTTAGATTAGGATAAACAGTTAATTTTTTAAATTTTAAATACCTAGTCAAATCTATATCTAGTCAAATTTATACCTAGTCAAATTAATATCTAGTCAAATCTATATCTAGTCAAATTAATATCTAGTCAAATCTATACCTAGTCAAATCAATACCTAGTCAAATCTATACCTAGTCAAGCTAATCAATACCTAGTCAAATCTATATCTAGTCAAATTAATACTTAGTCAAATCTATCAATATCTAGTCAAATCTATATCTAGTCAAATTAATATCTAGTCAAATCTATCAATATCTAGTCAAGCTAATCAATACCTAGTCAAATTAATACCTAGTCAAATCTATATCTAGTCAAATCTATATCTAGTCAAATTAATACCTAGTCAAATCTATACCTAGTCAAATCTATATCTAGTCAAATCTATATCTAGTCAAATCTATATCTAGTCAAATTAATATCTAGTCAAATCTATATCTAGTCAAATTAATATCTAGTCAAATCTATACCTAGTCAAATCTATACCTAGTCAAATCTATACCTAGTCAAATCAATACCTAGTCAAATCTATACCTAGTCAAATTAATATCTAGTCAAATCTATATCTAGTCAAATTAATATCTAGTCAAATCTATATCTAGTCAAATTAATACCTAGTCAAATCTATATCTAGTCAAATCTATATCTAGTCAAGCTAATCAATACCTAGTCAAATCAATACCTAGTCAAATTAATACCTAGTCAAATCAATACCTAGTCAAATCTATACCTAGTCAAGCTAATCAATACCTAGTCAAATCTATATCTAGTCAAATCTATATCTAGTCAAATCTATCAATACCTAGTCAAATCTATATCTAGTCAAATCTATACCTAGTCAAATTAATACTTAGTCAAATCTATCTATACCTAGTCAAATCTATACCTAGTCAAATTAATATCTAGTCAAATCAATACCTAGTCAAATTAATACCTAGTCAAGCTAATCAATACCTAGTCAAATCTATACCTAGTCAAATCTATATCTAGTCAAATTAATACCTAGTCAAATCAATATCTAGTCAAATCTATATCTAGTCAAATTAATACCTAGTCAAATCTATATCTAGTCAAATTAATATCTAGTCAAATCCATCAATATCTAGTCAAATCAATACCTAGTCAAATTAATACCTAGTCAAATTAATACCTAGTCAAATCAATACCTAGTCAAGCTAATCAATACCTAGTCAAATCTATATTTAGTCAAATCAATACCTAGTCAAATCTATATCTAGTCAAATTAATACCTAGTCAAATCTATATCTAGTCAAATCTATATCTAGTCAAATTAATATCTAGTCAAATTAATACCTAGTCAAGCTAATCAATACCTAGTCAAATTAATATCTAGTCAAATCTATATCTAGTCAAATTAATACCTAGTCAAATTAATACCTAGTCAAATCTATCAATATCTAGTCAAATCTATATCTAGTCAAATCTATACCTAGTCAAATCAATACCTAGTCAAATCTATACCTAGTCAAATCTATATCTAGTCAAATCAATACCTAGTCAAATCAATACCTAGTCAAATCAATACCTAGTCAAATCTATATCTAGTCAAATCTATCAATATCTAGTCAAATCTATACCTAGTCAAATTAATACCTAGTCAAGCTAATCAATACCTAGTCAAATTAATACCTAGTCAAATTAATACCTAGTCAAATCTATCAATACCTAGTCAAATCAATACCTAGTCAAATCTATATCTAGTCAAATCTATATCTAGTCAAATCTATACCTAGTCAAATCAATACCTAGTCAAATCAATACCTAGTCAAATCAATACCTAGTCAAGCTAATTAATATCTAGTCAAATTAATACTTAGTCAAATTAATATTTTAATATTAAAATATATTAGGTTTAGTATAATTATTTACTTATTTAATATTTTAAAAGTAGTGAGGATACTTTTTAATATTAAAATATATTAGGTTTAGTATAATTATTTACTTATTTAATATTTTAAAAGTAGTGAGGATACTTTTTAATATTAAAATATATTAGGTTTAGTATAATTATTTACTTATTTAATATTTTAAAAGTAGTGAGGATACTTTTTAATATTAAAATATATTAGGTTTAATGTAATTATTTACTTATTTAATATTTTAAAAGTAGTGAGGATACTTTTTAATATTAAAATATATTAGGTTTAGTATAATTATTTACTTATTTAATATTTTAAAAGTAGTGAGGATACTTTTTAATATTAAAACTTTTATGTAATAAATTAAGTTACTGGTATAGTTTTATTTTTATAGATTAATTTAGTTTAAAACAATTTATATTTTTGATTTATTTAAAAATATTTATTTAAAATTAATAAAGGTATCGAAAATACATTATTTATCCTATCAAGATAATCCTTTAATCAGGCACTTTATT